TGCATGAAAGTATCCTTGAGAAAGCATAGGATCTTCTGAAAAGAATTACAACACACTACTATAAGATGCTCTATTTTTACATAGAAATGTGTTCGCTCAAGAAAGACTCCAGAGGATGTTGATCGTAAATAAGAAGATTGTTTACGAATAAATAGGAATAAATATTCGCATTCATATACATAAGAATTATATAGGAACCAAAGGAATTTTTTCTTTATTTTTGAAAAGGCGTAAATGAATTTCTTTGAAGTAACGAGACTATTCAAATTATGATATTCGTGGAAAAGAAATCGCAATAAATGCAAAGAAGGAACATCCTTGATCCAGCATTGAAGTACTTGAACCAAGATTTCCAGATGTATGGGATGAGGTATTAGTAGATCTGACACATAATTCAAATGTACAAATTTGTCCTCTAAAAAGGGAAATATTGAATGAATAGATCGTAAATTCTGATATTTTAGTATTTTTTTTGCTTCAGAAGATTCAGAAAAAGATACTAATTGCGACGAGAATGGAATTTCCAGAATGACTCCAAAACCTTCTGATACCATTTGAGAAGAAAAATGAGAAGAAAAAAAATTCTTGTACTCCCAAAATTCTTTTTTGTTAGAATCATTAAACGAAGAAATAAAAAAATTCTGTTGATACATTTGAGTAATTAAACGTTTCACAAGTACTAAACTAGATTTATTGTCATAACCAATAATTTCCACGGGTTCGTAAAAAATCAAACTATTGAAGTTATGATCATGAGCAAGTGAGTAAATATACTCCTGAAAGAGTAGCGGATATAGGAAGTTTTGTTGCCGAAATCCAGAAATTTTTCCATTTACGTACATTTATACTGATGAAAACAAAAAAGGGAGTCGCTTCTTGTGTTATTGTTATTAAATGATAACATAGTGCAATATGGTCAGAACGGCGTATGTGTATTGTATATTATACGTAGTATATTCTTTATACTTTTATACTATACTAGAACTATAAATAACACTGTAGTATATTAGTGTATTATTAGTATATACAGTAATATACAGTATTACACTACAGTAATACAATTACATTACATTTTTTTTTAGATATCCTTTATTATAAATTATAAAATTCTATACTTTATTATTATTATATATTATAATTTATTATAATAATATATTTAATATATTTATATTTATTATTTATATATATTTATATATTATAATTTATTATAAATTATAATAATATATTTATATTTATTATTTATATATTATTATTATATTTTATATTATACTTTTATATTATATTATATATTATTATATATACATACTGTTATATTTATATTGATTGTGATGTAAATAACGTAATGGTAAAAAGATTATATAGATTATATAAAAGTTAAGAACAAATAAAGAATATATACCCCGGAGACAGAGAGCCCAATCAACAGATCTTTTTTCTTTCCCTTTCTATACAATCGGATTTATTGTTAATATAACTAGAATAACAATAAAAGAAATAAAGAAAATCTAAAATAACAAGAAGAAAAATAAGGAAAAGGTATAAAATCTTTTATTTTCGCAACCCGATCGCTCTTTTGACCTTGGAATAAATTTTTTTTATCAGTATACTATTTCTTAGTACACATCTGTCTTAAATTTAAAATAAAGAATAATTAGGATTCAAGAAAAAAAAAAGAATCAATGGTCCACTCACAATTAACAAGAGAACCTTTTCCCGCATCAGGCACTAATCTATTTTTAACGTCTAATTAGATCGGGTCTTCATTCAAATTAATTCAAATTAAGAAGATAAGCTCGTTACTTTTTCGTCTTACTCGAATTGGAGCCATAAGGCTCTATCCATTTATTCACTAGACCCAACTAGAATTCTTATGTTATATTATGAGTATTAAATTTTTTTATGATTATTTTATTTATTAAAATTATATTTCATATTTAACGACATGCTCTTTTTTCCATTCATTACCTTTCAGGATCAGTCGCGTTCTTATAAACTCTACCAATAGTCTTGACGAATTCCTTCCTTCATCCAAATGTGTAAAAGATCATAGTCGCACTTAAAAGCCGAGTACTCTACCGTTGAGTTAGCAACCCGGATCTATATGATGTGTAGATATGATCAAAATAAAAATAAAATAAAAATCAATGGAATTGAACTGCACAACTACATCAAAACATGGAACTAGGAAGAAAACCAATCTAAACAACAAAATATCAATAGGATCCGGTTCAAAAAACAAGAGATTCAAAATAGAATTGGCAAATTGACAAACCACTTATCTACGAGATAATTATATCTGTTCGATACGCCATTGTCAATATGAATGGACTTTTTATAAAAAAAAAAAAAATATTAATATTTAATAAATTAAATAAATAAAATAAAATCTAAATATTAGTAATATAATTAATATTAATATTATAAAATATTAATATTAGTAATATAATTAATATTAATATAAAATATAATTAATATAATATTAATATTAGTAATATAATTAATATAATAATATAATTAATATAATATATAATATATAAATATATAATAATAAATATAATATAATTAGAATTAAATAAAATATTGTATTGGATATTATTAGATATTGGATTAGCACAACACAAATGATAAATAAGAGATTTGAGCGTAAAAAATAAGGTAGATATAAAATATAGAAAAAAAAAATATCAGGTTTCCTTAATCAAAAAATAAATAAAAATAAATAAAGGTACAATACAAATACAAGAAGAAAGATTACCCCCCCCCTGTTGGGGGGGGGGTTCCACAACAAGAAAAAAAGAAATAAAATAAACTAAATTAAATAAGAATAAGATTAAGATAGAACAAGAAAAGACCAAACTTTGAATAAAGAATTACACAAGGATAGGTACTAAGGATAGGTACTAGCTTTTTCTATTCATGACTTTTATTCTGATCAAAATAAACTCGAAATTATTTATTTAAAGAGTTCTGCCTTCCTTAAAATATTATGAACAGTTCCTGTGGGTTGAGCACCCTTTTCAAGGAAATATAGAATAGCAGGAACATTTAAATAAGTTTGATTATTTATCGGATCATAAAAACCCACTTTTCGAAGATCTCTTCCTTCTCTTCGGGATCGAACATCAATTGCAACGATTCGATAGATGGCTCATTGGGATAGATGTAGATAAAGGATGCCCCCCCTAGAAACGTATAGGAGGTTTTCGCCTCATACGGCTCAAGAAAAGATGATTCTATAATTCTATTCTATATACTATAATATACTATATATTCTATAATTATACTATTTATACTATATTATATCTTTACAGTATATCTTTACAGAAAAAAAATCTCAGTCGTACTCCTAACTCAAGTTGGATAGTTTTAAAAGAGTTCGAAAGGAAATCTTTCTAATTTATTGAGCTGTCTCTAACTTATTTTTTTGTCTCCTTTAGGATCTATTTTTTTTTTTGCTCATTCTGATCCAATTGTTGAGACAAGTGAAAATAGTATTTACTTGTTCCGGAATTCGTTGTCTTTGCTTTACGATTTGTGAAATCTTTGGGTTTAGACATTACTTTGGTGATCCTTACTCCTTTTCAAAAAGGCAGCAACATACCTTTTTTTTATATGGAAAAAAGAACAATCATACGAAAGATTGATTTCTTTGTGATACACTTTTGATCAAAACAGTTTTAAAATTTCGACAAATTTGACTTTTTTTTTTTATTTCAAACTTGTTAAAATTTTAACCTCTCCATTTATATATTCTATTGATGATCTATTTACTAATGATCTATTTACAAAGTTGGTCTAACTTATTGATTATCACTAACCCTAGATTATTCTCCCGATAAATAAATCAATCGTTTTTACTCGAGCTCCACCATATGCTATACCATTAGTCTTTTTATTTACCAACCTAAGGCAAATGAAATTAGGTTCCTAGCAGGACAAACTATGTCGAGACAAGAGCATCTTCATTCCTATAGAAAATGATGGATGGCAAAATCCACAGCCAATCATGTCCTTCAAGTCGCACGTTGCTTTCTACCACATCGTTTCAAACGAAGTTTTACCATAACATCCCTCTCCCTTGATTTTTATTTTGAAGCGTATGCAATTGATTCAATATGAAATCATGAATAGTCATTGGCTGAACCGATATATAATATATCACACTTACCTATCCATAGATAGATAAGTTTTTGTCCGAAAAGGATTTCACTTAAATTAACCCCATATTTTATCATATGAAGAAAATCACATGAAAAAAAAATCTTTTATTTTTACTTTTATTCAAATGAAAAAGAAATCCCCATGAATGGCTAAAGATTTTCAGCTACTTAGAATCATTATTAAATTTCAGAATAAAGGATTGGATCACATTGTATCCAACGTTAAACAGAAAAATTTTTAATTCCTTAATTTGAATTTAAATTCTATTTAAATAGAGAAGAATCCCTCGTTTATGATGAATAACGACCTGGGACGGAAGGATTCGAACCTCCGAGTAACGGGACCAAAACCCGTTGCCTTACCGCTTGGCCACGCCCCATTTTTCTTTTTTTCTAAGAAAACCTAAGCTCAATATTGATTAAAGGATTAGAACCTCCGAGTAACGGGACCAAAACCCGTTGCCTTACCGCTTGGCCACGCCCCATTTTTCTTTTTTTCTAAGAAAACCTAAGCTCAATATTGACTATTCGTCAATAACCAACCAAAATAAATATAGGACATGTTGTCCCTAGGATTCAACACATGTAGATATAGAATAAAAAAGATTCATTGATCATTACATAAAATTCAATTAAGATATTGTATGAAAGTAGAATTCCTTATATTCTAAGTATTTTAATTTAACTTGATTGTAAAATGTAAGGAAGTATTTTTGATTGAGGAGAGGTAAAAGAAAAAGAAGAATTTTTTTTATCTTTTATCCACCTTTTTTATTTTTATCTCATAAAAACAACTCAATCAAATCTGATAATTTATTATCATTTCAATTTCATTTTAAAGAACAAGAAAAAAATGTTTGTTATGTTTAATACTTTTAGTTTAATCTGTATCTGTCTTAATTCTAACCTTTATTCGAGTAGTTTTTTATTCGCCAAATTACCCGAGGCTTATGCCTTTTTCAATCCAATCGTAGACGTTATGCCAGTTATCCCTGTACTCTTTTTTCTCTTAGCCTTTGTTTGGCAAGCTGCCGTAAGTTTTCGATAAAAAATGAATCTCTATTCAATTTATATTCGTGATTTCTTCGATAAAAAAAGATGATATTTTGATTAAAAAAATAAATAAGATCGGATAAGTCTGACATTAGGAACCCTCGATTAAAAAAGCTAAATTCTGGTATTTTATATTGTATATTGATATATTGAATTTAATTTTAAATTTTAATAAGGGAGCGCTGATTTTTGATCAGCTTATTTCTTCCTTTGTTCTAACCTTCTCTTTCTAAGATCCCATACAATATCTAATTATAGATATGACAATATAATGTAAATATATTAATGTATAGCGTGTGTCGTAAAATAGGTGATCTATTTCCTTTAAAAAAAAAATTATATTATTTATCTTGGAGATTATGTAATGTTTACTCTTAAATTCTTCGTTTACGCAGTAGTATCTATAATTATAGATATGGCAATAAATTCATTATTATAGATATGGCAATAAATTCATTATAGATATGACAATATAATGTAAATATATTAATGTATAGCGTGTGTCGTAAAATAGGTGATCTATTTCCTTTAAAAAAAAAATTATATTATTTATCTTGGAGATTGTGTAATGCTTACTCTTAAACTCTTCGTTTACACAGTAGTAATATTCTTTGTTTCTCTCTTCATCTTCGGATTCTTATCTAATGATCCGGGGCGTAATCCTGGGCGCGAGGAATAAAAAAAGAGATGAGATTCGTTTTTCGTTTTTCATAGGTAAATCTATCAATAAATGGAATAGATACTAGATAAAGAAAGATAAAAATTTCATAAAAATAAAAGAAAATTAATAATAATAAATTCTTCAAAATTATAAAAATTCAAGTGATCGGGTGGGTCGGAGAGAGGGGGATTCGAACCCCCGGTGCGAAAAATTCGTACAACGGATTAGCAATCCGACGCTTTAGTCCACTCAGCCACCTCTCCCCATTGAAAAATTAAAGTTTATCGTGTGATGTGACACGTGAAGCCAAGATTGAGAAAAATTTGTATTTTCCTTCTTTTTTATTAATTATAAGATTAAGTAATCTAAAAAAAAAAAAGTAATGTAATCATTAATGTAATCATTGTATATAAGAATATAATAAGAATATATACTTCACTTCTTTCATTTTAAATGAAATTCGAACAATAACAATAGATAAAAATCTAATAACTAAAATATAGAAAAAGTGTAATAAAAACACATAAAAAAATGGATAAAGTGTCAGATATCCACGAATTTGATCAGTAATTAAATTAATTAAATTTTTATAATGAGTCGAAACAGATTTCTACATATAGAAAGAATACTTTATTTCTTATTTCTTTTATTTTGTACAAAGGGTTCGTTTACCCGGCCTGGTTAAGTACTGGCCGGGCCAGTACTTCTTTTGTTCCAACGAACAAAACAATTTTTGTTTTTATATTAAATCAAAATTCTTATCGAAACAAGAAGAGATATTTTAATTCCCATTATTAGTTATTAGAAATAGTGTTAGATTCTAATATATGGATTTATATAGATTATCTTAGAAATTCTCTAAATTATCTATAATCCAGTAAATTATCTTAAATTCTATATAATCCAGATTAATATATATTAATATTATTAATATTAATTTATATTTCTTAATATTATTAATATTTATTATCTTAATCTTATTTCTATATACTATATATATTTATACTATCTATATTTCTATCTATTTCTACATACTATATATATATTTATTCTATATTTATATTCTATATATATTATATATATTATATATATATTTTTATTATTATATATATTTTTATTATATATTTTTATTATATTATTATATATTTTTATTATATATTTTTATTTTATATTTTATTTTTATATTATTTAATATTATTTATATTATATATAATATATACATTAACATTATTATTATTTATATATATATATTTTATATATTAATTATATATATTTATTAATTATATATATTTATTATATTTATTATATTTTTATTATAAATATAAAAATTTTAAATATAAAATCTAATTTTCTTTTATTTTCTTTCAAGCCCGCGTCAGAACAAAATACATGTCAATGCTGGAATTTTAATGATTCTGATGCTATCTTTATCTTGACTGTGTCTCATTACTTTTTTGTCCAAATAGTGTTGGACAAATGGTCCATTCATATCCAATAATGAATATGTAGCGGGTATAGTTTAGTGGTAAAAGTGTGATTCGTTCTATTAACAACTTCAATAGTTAAGCGGTCTTTCCATTTTTTATTTTTCATATTCAGATCAAAAACTTTATTTCTTAAAAAGAT